GCTAGCGTAGCTTAATACAAAGCATAACACTGAAGATGTTAAGATGGGCCCTGAGAAGCTCCGCATGCACAAAGGCATGGTCCTGACCTTATTATCAGCTTTAACCCAACTTACACATGCAAGTCTCCGCAGCCCCGTGAGTACGCCCTCAATCCCCTGCCCGGGGACGAGGAGCAGGCATCAGGCACAAACCTTTAGCCCAAGACGCCTGGCCTAGCCACACCCCCAAGGGAATTCAGCAGTGATAAATATTAAGCCATAAGTGAAAACTTGACTCAGTCAGGGTTAAGAGGGCCGGTAAAACTCGTGCCAGCCACCGCGGTTAAACGAGAGGCCCTAGTTGATAGTACAACGGCGTAAAGGGTGGTTAAGGACAGCAAAATAATAAAGTCGAATGGCCCTTTGGCTGTCATACGCTTCTAGGAGTCCGAAGCCCAATATACGAAAGTAGCTTTAAAAAAGCCCACCTGACCCCACGAGAGCTGAGAAACAAACTGGGATTAGATACCCCACTATGCTCAGCCATAAACCCAGACGTCCAACTACAATTAGACATCCGCCCGGGTACTACGAGCATTAGCTTGAAACCCAAAGGACCTGACGGTGCCTCAGACCCCCCTAGAGGAGCCTGTTCTAGAACCGATAACCCCCGTTAAACCTCACCACTTCTAGCCACCCCAGCCTATATACCGCCGTCGTCAGCTTACCCTGTGAAGGCAATAAAAGTAAGCAAAATGGGCACAACCCAGAACGTCAGGTCGAGGTGTAGCGTACGAAGCGGGAAGAAATGGGCTACATTTTCTATTATAGAACACTACGGACATGCAACATGAAATAGTGCTCGAAGGAGGATTTAGTAGTAAAAAGGAAGCAGAGTGTCCTTTTGAACCCGGCTCTGAGACGCGTACACACCGCCCGTCACTCTCCCCTGTCAAAATGCAGTAAAGCTACCTAACACCAAAGCGGTGACAAGGGGAGGCAAGTCGTAACATGGTAAGTGTACCGGAAGGTGCACTTGGATTAAATTCAGGGCGTGGCTGAGTTAGCCAAGCATCTCACTTACACCGAGAAGACATCCATGCAAGTTGGATCACCCTGAGCCAACCAGCTAGCTTAATTACTAATATAATTCAACTTTATTCATAACAAAACAATACCTAACGTCGCAAACTAAACCATTTTTTTACCTGAGTATGGGAGACAGAAAAGGTTCAACCCAAAGCAATAGAAAGAGTACCGCAAGGGAAAGCTGAAAGAGAAGTGAAACAACCCATATAAGCACTACAAAACAAAGACTAAACCTTGTACCTTTTGCATCATGATTTAGCCAGCACCCTCAAGCGAAGAGCCCTTTAGTTTGATGCCCCGAAACCAGGTGAGCTACCCCGAGACAGCCTATGTTAATTTAGGGCTAACCCGTCTCTGTGGCAAAAGAGTGGGAAGAGCTCCGGGTAGAAGTGACAGACCTACCGAACCTGGTGATAGCTGGTTGCCTGAGAAATGGATAGAAGTTCAGCCTCGCACTCCCCAGATCAAGAGAAATATCACCAAGATACTTAAGGGAAAGTACGAGAGTTAGTTGAAGGGGGTACAGCCCCTTCAACAAAGGATACAACCTTCACAGGAGGATAAAGATCATAATATATAAGACATACTGTTCTAGTGGGCCTGAAAGCAGCCACCTAAATAGAAAGCGTTAAAGCTCAGACAGAGAGAAATTTATTATACCGATAAGGAATCTTACTCCCCTAACTATATCAGACCAACCCATGCCCACATGGGAGAGATTATGCTAAAATGAGTAACAAGAAGACCTGATCTTCTCCCGCCACAAGTGTAGACCAGATCGGACTAGCCGCTGGAATTTAACGAACCCAACCCAAGAGGGCAGTGTGAATAGTATGAAACCCGAGAAAAACTCACACTAAATAATCGTTAACCCCACACTGGAGTGCCATTTTAAGGGAAAGACCAAAGGAAGGGGAAGGAACTCGGCAAACACAAGCCTCGCCTGTTTACCAAAAACATCGCCTCCTGCAACTAGATTGAGTATAGGAGGTCCAGCCTGCCCAGTGACTACGGGTTCAACGGCCGCGGTATTTTGACCGTGCAAAGGTAGCGCAATCACTTGTCTCTTAAATAGAGACCTGTATGAATGGCTAGACGAGGGCTTAACTGTCTCCCCCTTTCAGTCAGTGAAATTGATCTATCCGTGCAGAAGCGGGTGTAACAATACAAGACGAGAAGACCCTTTGGAGCTTAAGGTACAAGATTCAGCCACGTTAAACAACTCCATAGAAAGCAAGAACTTAGTGGCCGTGAAATTTTACCTTCGGTTGGGGCGACCACGGAGGAAAAATAAGCCTCCGAGTGGACTGGGCCAAACCCCTAAAGCCAAGAGAAACATCTCTAAGCCGCAGAACATCTGACCAATAATGATCCGACTGAAAAGCCGATCAACGAACCAAGTTACCCTAGGGATAACAGCGCAATCCTCTCCCAGAGCCCATATCGACGAGGGGGTTTACGACCTCGATGTTGGATCAGGACATCCTAATGGTGCAGCCGCTATTAAGGGTTCGTTTGTTCAACGATTAAAGTCCTACGTGATCTGAGTTCAGACCGGAGCAATCCAGGTCAGTTTCTATCTGTAACGCTACTTTTCCCAGTACGAAAGGATCGGAAAAGAGGGGCCTATACTTGAGGCATGCCCCACCCCTAATTGATGAAAACAAATAAATTAAGTAAAGGGAGGGCCAAAGCCCCTACCGCCCAAGATAAGGGCATACTGGGGTGGCAGAGCATGGTAAATTGCGAAAGGCCTAAGCCCTTTAAATCAGAGGTTCAAGTCCTCTCCCCAGTTCATGCTGAACACCCTAATAACCCACCTAATTAATCCCCTTGCCTATATTGTCCCCGTTCTATTGGCCGTAGCCTTCCTAACCCTGCTTGAGCGGAAAGTGTTAGGGTATATACAGCTACGAAAAGGGCCCAATGTGGTAGGACCCTATGGGTTGCTGCAGCCTATCGCCGACGGAGTAAAGCTGTTTATCAAGGAGCCAGTCCGCCCCTCCACTTCCTCCCCCGTTTTATTTTTAGCAACCCCTATTCTTGCGCTAACTCTAGCCTTAACCCTATGAGCACCCATACCCATACCTCACCCCGTGATTGACCTTAACTTAGGGGTTCTGTTTATCTTAGCATTGTCAAGCCTTGCAGTATATTCTATTCTTGGATCAGGGTGAGCATCCAATTCGAAGTACGCGCTAATTGGGGCCCTACGAGCCGTCGCCCAAACGATTTCGTATGAGGTAAGCCTCGGACTTATTCTGCTTTCAGTAATTGTCTTCTCCGGAGGCTATACCCTTCAAACGTTCAACACAGCCCAAGAGGGAGTATGACTACTAATTCCTGCATGGCCCCTGGCCGCAATATGATACATCTCAACCCTAGCGGAGACTAACCGGGCACCCTTTGATCTAACAGAGGGTGAATCAGAACTTGTATCGGGCTTCAACGTAGAATATGCAGGGGGACCCTTTGCCCTGTTTTTCCTCGCCGAGTACGCGAATATTTTGTTGATAAACACCCTGTCCGCCGTCCTATTTTTAGGAACATCATATTTTCCCGGCATGCCAGAGCTAACAACAATTAGTCTTATAGTTAAAGCCGCATTCTTGTCCGTCATGTTCCTGTGGGTCCGAGCCTCCTACCCACGGTTCCGGTATGACCAGCTTATGCACCTTGTATGGAAGAACTTCCTTCCTTTAACACTAGCTCTTGTGTTATGACACGTCTCCCTCCCAATCGCACTGGCGGGCCTTCCCCCGCAATTGTAGCTTAGGAACTGTGCCCGAGTGCCTAGGGACCACTTTGATAGAGTGGCCAACAGGGGCTAAAATCCCCTCAGTTCTTAGAAAGAAGGGGCTCGAACCCATGCTCAAGAGATCAAAACTCTTGGTGCTTCCTCTACACCACTTTCTAAGATGGGGTCAGCTAAATAAGCTTTCGGGCCCATACCCCGAACATGACGGTTAAACTCCCTCCTCCATCAATGAACCCTTATGTACTAACGACGCTGTTGTCCAGCCTTGGCTTAGGGACCACCCTGACCTTTGCCAGCTCCCACTGGCTGTTAGCCTGAATAGGCTTGGAGATTAACACCCTAGCAATCATTCCCTTGATAGCACAACACCATCATCCACGCGCAGTGGAGGCAACCACAAAATATTTCCTCACCCAGGCCACTGCCGCGGCCATAATCCTGTTTGCAAGCACAACGAATGCCTGAGTTACAGGGGGCTGAGATATGAATAATATGTCGAATCCCCTTGCCAGCGCAATGATTATGGCCGCTCTGGCACTTAAGATTGGGCTAGCGCCAATGCACTTCTGGATACCTGAGGTCTTACAAGGATTGGATCTCCTAACAGGGCTAATTTTGTCTACCTGACAGAAACTTGCCCCGCTCGCCCTCATTATTCAGACAGCCCAAGCCATCGACCCTTTGCTGCTCACGACCCTAGGACTTATGTCTACTCTAGTTGGAGGATGGGGCGGACTTAACCAAACCCAACTACGGAAAGTCTTGGCCTACTCCTCGATTGCACACATGGGCTGGATGATTATTGTCCTTCAGTACGCCCCACAACTTACCCTCCTTGCACTACTAACATATATCTTTATGACATCCGCAGCATTTTTAACTTTAAAGACTTCATCCGCCACAAAAATTGGTACCCTCGCAACCGTTTGGTCGAAGAGTCCTGTCTTGACAGCAACCGCTGCCTTGCTATTACTGTCGCTAGGGGGCCTGCCTCCACTCACCGGGTTTATGCCAAAGTGATTAATTCTGCAAGAATTAGCAAAGCAAGACCTCCCCCTCATTGCTACGGTAATAGCCCTTGCCGCCCTGCTTAGCCTGTACTTTTATTTACGACTTTGCTACGCCATAACACTCACCATTTCCCCTAATGTCACTACCTCAACTACCCCCTGGCGAAGTCAAGCAACTCAGGTCTCCTTCCCCCTGGCCTTGTCCACCGTAATGGCTCTGGGCCTTTTACCCGTAACACCAGTTATTATGATACTAATCACCTAGGGACTTAGGATAGCATCAGACCAAGAGCCTTCAAAGCTCTAAGCAGAAGTGAAAATCTTCTAGTCCCTGATAAGACCTACAAGAGTCTATCTTGCATTTCCTAATTGCAAATCAGATGTTTTTGTTAAACTAAGGCCTTTCTAGATGGGAAGGCCTCGATCCTACAAACTCTTAGTTAACAGCTAAGCGCTCAAGCCAGCGAGCATCCATCTACTTTTCCCGCCATGGCCTAGTAAGGCGGGAAAAGCCCCGGCAGGGTATTACTCTGCGTTTCTGGATTTGCAATCCAACGTGTTTCTCCACCACGGGGCTCTGATAGGGAGAGGACTTGAACCTCTGTCTTCGGGGCTACAACCCACCGCCTGGGCACTCGGCTACCCTACCTGTGGCAATTACGCGCTGATTCTTTTCTACAAACCACAAAGACATTGGTACCCTTTATCTTGTATTTGGTGCCTGAGCCGGAATAGTGGGAACCGCTTTAAGCCTCCTTATTCGGGCCGAGCTTAGCCAACCCGGGTCACTCTTGGGTGATGACCAAATTTATAACGTCATCGTTACCGCCCACGCCTTTGTTATAATTTTCTTTATAGTCATGCCAATTCTTATTGGCGGCTTCGGAAACTGGCTTGTACCCCTAATAATCGGTGCACCAGACATAGCATTCCCACGAATAAATAACATAAGCTTCTGACTTCTGCCCCCATCATTTCTACTATTGCTCGCTTCTTCTGGTGTTGAGGCTGGCGCTGGAACAGGGTGAACTGTATACCCCCCGCTCGCAGGCAACCTCGCCCACGCAGGAGCATCAGTAGACCTCACAATCTTCTCTTTACACCTAGCAGGTGTATCATCAATTTTAGGGGCAGTTAACTTTATTACCACAATTATTAATATGAAACCCCCAGCCATCTCCCAATATCAAACGCCTCTCTTTGTCTGGGCCGTACTTGTAACCGCTGTTCTCCTACTCCTGTCACTACCCGTTCTAGCTGCCGGGATTACAATACTTCTCACTGACCGAAATCTTAATACCACGTTCTTCGACCCGGCAGGGGGAGGAGACCCAATCTTATACCAACACCTATTCTGGTTCTTTGGTCACCCAGAGGTCTATATTCTTATTTTACCCGGGTTTGGCATTATTTCACATGTTGTAGCCTACTATGCAGGTAAAAAAGAACCATTCGGCTATATGGGAATAGTCTGAGCCATGATGGCCATCGGCCTCCTCGGGTTTATCGTCTGGGCCCACCACATGTTCACCGTTGGGATGGACGTAGACACCCGTGCCTACTTTACATCTGCAACAATAATCATTGCCATCCCAACCGGTGTAAAAGTGTTTAGCTGACTTGCTACGCTACACGGGGGCTCCATCAAGTGAGAGACTCCTATACTATGAGCTTTAGGATTTATTTTCCTCTTTACGGTGGGGGGACTAACAGGAATTGTCCTTGCTAATTCATCGCTTGATATTGTCCTTCATGACACATACTATGTAGTTGCCCATTTCCACTATGTACTATCAATGGGGGCCGTATTTGCTATCATGGCAGCCTTCGTTCACTGATTCCCGCTGTTTTCAGGATATACCCTAAATGACACTTGAACAAAAATCCACTTTGCTGTAATATTCATCGGTGTTAACCTTACATTCTTCCCACAACATTTCCTAGGCCTGGCAGGTATACCACGACGGTATTCTGACTACCCAGACGCTTATGCCCTATGAAATACAGTATCGTCCATCGGCTCACTCGTCTCATTAGTAGCAGTAATTATATTCCTATTTATTCTATGGGAAGCCTTCGCCGCCAAGCGAGAAGTATCCTCAGTAGAACTAACCACAACAAATGTAGAATGACTCCACGGCTGCCCTCCACCATATCATACATTTGAGGAGCCAGCATTTGTCCAAGTTCAGTCGAACTAACGAGAAAGGGAGGAATTGAACCCCCATGTACTGGTTTCAAGCCAGTCACATAACCACTCTGTCACTTTCTTCTAAAGACATTAGTAAAATACGCAAATTACATCACCTTGTCGAGGTGAAATCGCAGGTTAGACCCCTGTATGTCTTACCTAAAACTTAATGGCACATCCCACACAACTAGGATTCCAAGACGCGGCATCACCTGTTATAGAAGAACTTCTTCACTTCCATGACCACGCCCTAATAATTGTATTTTTAATTAGCACAATGGTACTCTATATTATTGTTGCAATGGTTTCGACTAAGCTTACCAATAAATATATTTTAGACTCCCAAGAAATCGAAATTGTATGAACGGTTCTACCAGCAGTTATTCTGGTTTTAATTGCTCTCCCTTCCCTTCGAATTTTATACCTTATGGATGAAATTAACGACCCCCACTTGACAATCAAAGCCATGGGGCACCAATGATATTGAAGCTACGAGTATACAGACTACGAAGACCTAGGATTTGACTCATACATAATTCCAACTCAAGACCTCACACCAGGTCAATTTCGACTTCTAGAAACCGATCACCGAATAGTAGTCCCGATAGAATCACCAATTCGTGTCTTAGTATCCGCTGAAGACGTACTACACTCTTGAGCCATTCCATCTCTTGGTGTAAAAATGGACGCAGTACCCGGACGATTAAACCAGACTGCCTTTATCGCCTCGCGCCCAGGTGTATTTTATGGACAATGCTCTGAAATCTGTGGCGCTAACCACAGCTTTATGCCTATTGTGGTTGAAGCCGTCCCACTAGAGCACTTCGAAAGCTGATCCTCACTAATACTAGAAGACGCCTCACTAGAAAGCTAATTATTGGACAAAGCGTTGGCCTTTTAAGCCAAAGTTTGGTGACTACCGACCACCTCTAGTGAAATGCCCCAACTCAACCCCAATCCCTGATTCGCAATCCTAGTGTTCTCATGAATCATCTTCCTCACTATTATTCCAACCAAGGTCTTAAGCCATACAGCACCAAATGAGCCGGCCCCAATAAGTGAAGAAAAACATAAAACTGAATCCTGAAACTGACCATGATAGTAAGCTTTTTTGATCAATTCGCAAGCCCGTCCTTCCTGGGAGTTCCACTCATCGCCGTTGCGATTGCAATACCGTGAGTACTGTTTCCAACTCCATCGTCTCGCTGAATAAATAGCCGACTTATTACTATTCAAACATGGTTTATTAACCGGTTTACTAGTCAGCTAATGATGCCTCTAAATGTAGGGGGGCACAAATGAGCCCTACTACTAACCTCTTTAATAGTGTTCCTTATTACCATTAACATACTAGGCCTTCTTCCATATACCTTCACACCTACAACACAACTGTCGTTAAATATAGGACTTGCTGTACCACTGTGGCTTGCCACAGTTATTATTGGCATGCGGAACCAACCAACAGTTGCCCTCGGACACCTTCTGCCAGAGGGAACCCCCATTCCTCTGATTCCTGTACTAATTATTATTGAGACAATTAGCCTATTCATCCGACCACTAGCCTTAGGAGTCCGACTTACAGCCAACCTAACTGCAGGTCACCTACTTATTCAACTCATTGCCACAGCTGTATTCGTATTATTACCTATAATGCCGACAGTAGCAATCCTAACAGCCGCCGTCCTCTTCCTTTTAACACTTCTAGAAGTTGCAGTAGCAATGATTCAGGCCTACGTATTTGTATTACTCCTAAGCCTTTATCTACAGGAGAACGTTTAATGGCCCACCAAGCGCATGCATATCATATGGTTGATCCTAGCCCATGACCACTAACCGGAGCCGTCGGTGCCCTACTAATAACATCCGGCCTAGCAATCTGGTTTCACTTCCACTCAGTAACACTAATAACCCTTGGATTAATTCTCTTACTTCTTACGATATTTCAGTGATGGCGTGATGTTATTCGAGAAGGAACCTTTCAAGGTCACCACACGCCACCGGTGCAGAAAGGGCTACGATATGGAATGATCCTGTTTATTACTTCCGAAGTGTTCTTTTTTCTAGGCTTCTTTTGAGCCTTCTACCACTCAAGCCTAGCCCCAACACCTGAACTAGGCGGATGTTGACCCCCTACAGGAGTTACCACATTAGACCCCTTTGAAGTACCCCTCCTCAATACAGCCGTATTATTAGCATCAGGGGTAACTGTCACATGGGCCCACCACAGTATTATGGAAGGCGAGCGGAAACAAGCCATTCAATCTTTAACACTTACAATCCTGTTAGGATTTTATTTTACTGCCCTCCAGGGCATAGAATATTATGAGGCACCTTTTACAATTGCAGACGGAGTATATGGCTCTACATTCTTTGTCGCCACAGGGTTCCACGGACTACATGTCATTATCGGCTCAACCTTCTTAGCTGTCTGCCTTCTCCGTCAAATCCAATACCACTTTACATCCGAACACCACTTCGGCTTCGAAGCCGCAGCCTGATATTGACACTTTGTTGACGTAGTATGACTATTCCTTTACGTATCAATCTATTGATGAGGCTCATATCTTCCTAGTATTAAAGTTAGTACAAGTGACTTCCAATCATTTAGTCTTGGTTAAACCCCAAGGGAAGATAATGAATTTAATTACAACTATCTTTACTATCACAATAGCCCTGTCATCGGTCCTGGCAATTGTATCTTTCTGACTACCGCAAATAAATCCGGACGCAGAAAAGCTCTCCCCCTATGAGTGCGGATTTGACCCGCTAGGGTCTGCCCGACTGCCCTTCTCCCTACGGTTCTTCCTGGTAGCAATTCTGTTCCTTTTATTTGACCTAGAAATTGCCCTTCTCCTTCCCCTACCATGAGGAGATCAGCTCCACAGCCCAACCGGAACATTCTTTTGAGCCACTGCAGTCCTGATACTCTTAACCCTCGGATTAGTTTACGAGTGAACCCAAGGAGGCCTGGAATGAGCGGAATAGGGAGCTAGTCCAAAGAAGACCTCTGATTTCGGCTCAGAAAATTGTGGTTTAAGTCCACGGCCCCCTTATGACACCAGTACACTTTAGCTTTAGCTCAGCCTTTATTTTAGGGCTTATAGGATTAGCGTTTCATCGTACGCATCTACTTTCCGCATTACTATGCTTGGAAGGAATAATACTATCCCTGTTTATTGCACTGGCCCTGTGAGCACTACAGTTTGAATCAACAAGCTTCTCTACCGCCCCAATACTACTACTGGCCTTCTCCGCTTGTGAAGCAAGCACAGGCCTTGCACTCTTGGTAGCCACAGCCCGAACCCACGGCACTGACCGTTTACAGAACCTTAATCTACTACAATGCTAAAAGTGCTAATTCCAACAATCATAATATTTCCAACAATCTGACTGGTATCCCCCAAATGATTATGGACAGCCACAACCACTCATGGTCTCTCAATTGCCCTTATTAGTCTTACATGACTTAAATGAACATCAGAAACCGGGTGAACTATATCCAATACATATTTGGCCACAGATCCCCTATCCACACCTCTTCTGGTCTTGACGTGCTGGCTTCTACCCTTAATAATTTTAGCTAGCCAAAACCACGTCAACCCCGAGCCGGTTAGCCGGCAACGTCTTTACATCACACTTCTGACATCGCTGCAAGCGTTCCTAATTATGGCTTTTGGCGCCACAGAAATCATCATATTCTATATTATGTTTGAAGCCACACTTATCCCAACCCTTATTATTATTACCCGGTGGGGAAATCAGACTGAGCGCCTTAGCGCAGGTACCTACTTCCTATTTTATACTCTAGCAGGGTCCCTCCCACTTTTAGTAGCCCTACTTCTTCTCCAACAGTCCACGGGGACACTGTCTCTACTAGTTATCCAATATGCCCAACCATTGTTAGTAGACTCCTGAGGTCATAAGATCTGATGAGCGGGCTGCTTAATCGCCTTTTTAGTAAAAATACCCCTGTACGGAGTACACCTGTGACTGCCGAAAGCGCATGTGGAAGCCCCCGTTGCAGGCTCTATAGTACTAGCAGCAATTCTGCTAAAACTTGGGGGGTATGGGATAATACGAATAATGATTATGTTAGACCCGCTCTCTAAGGAACTAATCTACCCGTTCCTTGTTCTAGCACTCTGGGGCATCATTATAACAGGCTCTATTTGCCTACGACAAACCGACCTCAAGTCACTAATCGCTTATTCCTCTGTTAGCCACATAGGACTTGTAGCAGGGGGCATTCTAATTCAAACCCCCTGGGGGTTCTCAGGGGCAATTATTCTAATGATTGCCCACGGACTAGTGTCCTCCATACTATTCTGTCTGGCTAATACGGCCTATGAACGAACCCATAGTCGAACCATAGTTCTTGCTCGTGGGTTGCAAGTAATTTTCCCACTGACAGCAGTATGATGATTCATTGCAAACCTGGCCAACCTAGCATTACCCCCACTACCTAACCTAATAGGAGAACTTATAATTATTACAACCCTGTTTAACTGATCCCCCTGAACCATTGCACTTACCGGATTGGGGACATTAATCACCGCGGCCTACTCCCTCTACATGTTCTTAATGTCCCAACGCGGCCCAACACCAAGCCACGTCATAAAACTTCCACCATTCCACACCCGAGAGCATCTACTAATGGCCCTTCACCTTATTCCAGTAATTCTCCTTGTAACAAAGCCAGAACTTATGTGAGGGTGATGTTACTAGTAAGTATAGTTTAACCAAAATATCAGATTGTGATTCTGAAGACAGGGGTTAAAATCCCCTTACTCACCAAGGAAGGACAGAGATCAGTAAGTACTGCTAATACTTATGCACCGAGGTTAGAATCCTCGGCTTCTTTACGCTTCTGAAGGATAACAGCTCATCCGTTGGTCTTAGGAACCAAAAACTCTTGGTGCAAATCCAAGCGGAAGCTATGACCCCAACAGCCCTAGCCATATCATCCTCACTCCTTTTAATCCTCACAACTCTTGTTCTCCCGCTACTCACAACATTAAGTCCAAACCCTCGCAAACCAGAATGGGCAGCCACACACGTTAAAACTGCCGTCAGCACTGCGTTCTTCATCAGCCTGTTACCACTTGTAATTTTTCTAGACCAAGGAATAGAAAGTATCACTACAAACTGACAATGAATAAATACACAAGTATTTGACGCAAACATTAGCTTTAAATTTGACCACTATTCCCTTATCTTCACCCCCATTGCCCTCTATGTAACGTGGTCAATCTTAGAGTTTGCACTATGATATATACACTCTGACCCCAACATTAACCGGTTCTTCAAATATCTACTCTTATTCCTTGTGGCCATAATTATTCTCGTTACAGCAAACAATATATTTCAATTATTTATCGGCTGGGAGGGAGTTGGAATCATGTCCTTCCTACTCATTGGCTGATGGCATGGCCGGGCAGACGCCAACACAGCAGGCCTCCAAGCAGTAGTTTATAACCGTGTTGGGGATATTGGACTAATCTTCGCCATAGCCTGATTCGCAATAAATATAAATTCTTGAGAGATTCAGCAAATTTTCTCTTTATCAAATAGCTTCGACATAACAACCCCTTTGATTGGACTCATCCTTGCCGCGGCAGGAAAGTCGGCCCAGTTTGGCCTGCACCCATGGCTCCCATCAGCCATAGAGGGCCCGACGCCAGTCTCAGCGCTACTTCATTCCAGCACTATGGTGGTTGCGGGTATCTTCTTATTGATTCGCCTTCATCCGCTGATAGAAGGCAATGAACTGGCGCTAACAATTTGCCTATGTCTAGGAGCACTAACCACTTTATATACAGCTACCTGCGCCCTAACCCAAAATGATATCAAGAAAATTGTCGCTTTCTCAACATCCAGTCAGCTCGGACTAATAATGGTTGCAATTGGACTAAACCAGCCACAACTAGCATTTCTTCATATCTGTACACACGCATTCTTCAAGGCTATACTCTTCCTGTGCTCCGGATCAATTATTCACAGCCTAAATGACGAGCAGGACATTCGAAAAATAGGGGGCCTTCACAAACTTATGCCTGCCACCTCAGCTTATCTCACAGTTGGGAGCCTAGCACTAACGGGCACCCCATTCCTTGCCGGGTTCTTTTCAAAAGATGCTATCATTGAGGCCTTAAACACCTCCTACCTCAACGCCTGGGCCCTAACTCTAACGCTGGTCGCCACGTCCTTTACTGCAGTTTACAGCTTCCGGCTCGTATACTTTGTTGCTATGGGATCCCCACGATTCCTTCCACTGTCCCCTATCAACGAGAACAACCCATTAGTGATTAATCCTATCAAACGGCTTGCCTGAGGGAGCATCATTGCCGGGCTTATTATTACCTCCAACTTCCTCCCCTCGAAAACATCCATCATAACAATGCCCACTACCCTAAAAATAGCAGCCCTCATCGTAACTATCATTGGACTCCTAGTGGCTATGGAGCTTGCAGCTACGGCCAACAGCCCAACTAAGACTGCTCATAAAGCCTCTGCCCACCATTTCTCAAATATGCTCGGGTACTTCCCCGCATTAATGCACCGACTCTCCCCAAAAGCCACCCTAATCCTCGGGCAGTCAGCTGCCACTAAGCTGGACCAAACCTGACTTCAAACTGCAGGCCCAAAGGGACTAACACTTTTACAGATAATAACAGCAAAAGTAGTAAACGATGTCTCACGAGGAACAATTAAAACATATTTAACCATCTTCCTTTTAACCATAACCTTAGCAGTTCTCCTAGCCCTTATTTAAACCGCCCGAAGTGTCCCCCGACTTAAACCCCGAGTCAGCTCCAATACCACAAGTAAAGTTAAAAGCAATACCCAAGCGCAAATAACTAACATAGCCCCCCCAAGTGAATATATTATGGCTACACCCCCAACGTCCCCCCGTAATATAGAAAACTCTTTCAGCCCATCAATGATTACCCAAGAGCCCTCGTGTCACTCCCCTCAAAACAATCCAGCCATCAACAGAACACCCAGCAAGTAAGTCAAGACGTACCCAACTACTGAACGGCTTCCCCAGGCCTCTGGAAAAGGCTCAGCGGCCAAGGCTGCCGAATAAGCAAACACCACAAGCATTCCCCCCAAATAAATTAAAAAGAGAACTAGGGATAGAAAAGACCCTCCGCAGCCAACCAACACCCCACACCCGACCCCCGCGGCCACTACCAACCCTAAGGCAGCAAAATACGGTGTGGGGTTAGACGCAACAGCAATCAGTCCCACAATCAAAGCTATTAATAGTAAAAACACGAAATAGGTCATAATTCCCGCTCAGACTTTAACCGAGACTAGTGACTTGAAGAAACACCGTTGTAATTCAACTACAGGAACAGTAATGGCAAGCCTACGAAAAACCCACCCACTAATAAAAATCGCTAACGATGCACTAGTCGACCTTCCAACCCCATCTAATATTTCAGCGCTATGGAACTTCGGATCCCTCCTAGGATTGTGCTTAATTACTCAGATCCTCACAGGACTATTCCTAGCCATACATTATACCTCCGATATCTCGACTGCATTTTCATCCGTAACACACATCTGTCGAGACGTTAACTATGGTTGGCTCATCCGAAATATACATGCTAACGGAGCATCATTCTTCTTTATCTGTATTTACATGCACATTGCCCGCGGCCTATACTACGGGTCATACCTTTATAAGGAAACCTGAAATATCGGCGTTGTTTTACTTCTCCTGGTTATGATAACAGCCTTCGTGGGCTATGTGCTCCCATGGGGACAAATATCTTTTTGAGGCGCTACCGTTATTACGAACCTATTATCAGCAGTGCCTTATATGGGTGACGCCCTCGTCCAGTGGATTTGAGGTGGCTTTTCAGTAGATAACGCAACGTTAACACGATTCTTCGCCTTCCACTTCCTATTTCCGTTCGTTATCGCCGGCGCGACAGTGCTGCACTTGCTATTTCTACACGAGACGGGATCAAACAACCCTGCCGGATTAAATTCCGACGCGGATAAAATCTCTTTCCACCCATACTTCTCGTATAAGGACCTCCTTGGCTTTGTACTAATATTATTAGCTCTCACATCCCTCACATTATTTTCCCCGACACTGCTCGGAGACCCAGAGAATTTCACCCCAGCAAATCCGCTGGTTACCCCACCACACATCCAACCAGAGTGGTACTTCTTGTTTGCCTACGCCATTCTACGATCTATTCCAAACAAACTAGGAGGGGTCCTAGCGCTATTATTTAGCATTCTGGTATTATTGGTAGTGCCGATTTTACACACCTCAAAGCAGCGAGGACTAACTTTCCGCCCAATCACTCAGTTTTTATTCTGAACCTTGGTGGCAGATATGATCATTTTAACGTGAATTGGAGGCATGCCCGTAGAACACCCATACATCATCATCGGCCAAATCGCGTCGCTGCTATATTTCGCACTCTTCCTTGTTCTCGCCCCCCTCGCAGGGTGAGCGGAGAATAAAGCATTGAAATGAGCTTGCCCTAGTAGCTTAGCTTAAAAGCATCGGTCTTGTAATCCGAAGATCGAGGGTTAAACCCCCTCCTAGCGCCCAGAAAAGGGAGATTCTAACTCCCACCCCTGGCTCCCAAAGCCAGAATTCTAAATTAAACTATCTTCTGATAGTAACCTATATGGTCCGGTGCAGTGTATAGCATTACATGCGCACAGTACACATATATGGTCCGACACACACATGATATTATTCGTAATATTGTGTGTGTGTGTGTTAGGGCATATATATGTATTATCACCATTCATTTATCTTAACCTAAAAGCAAGTACTAACATCTAAGACGTACATAGACCATATCGTTAAAACTCACAAATAATTTATTATAACCTGGGAAGTATAATATTCCCCTAGATATGGCACACAACACTTTCCTTGAAATACACACCTAAGGTTTAACATAACCATATTAATGTAGTAAGAGACCACCAACAGGTCCATATAAGGCATACTATTCATGATAGAATCAGGGACACAATATGTAGATAAGGTATATTGTGAACTATTCCTTGTATCTGGTTTCTATCTCAGGCACAGAATTGTGAAGTTCCACCCTACAGTATCGGACTGGCATCCGGTTACTGGTGTAATTACATACTCCTCGTTACCCAACATGCCGGGCATTCTTTTATATGCATAGGGTTTTTTTTTTAGGTTTCCTTTCACTTTACATCTCAGAGTGCAGGCACAAGTAACATCTCAAGGTGGTACATTTCCTTGCACGAATTAACGTAGGTTCATCATTGAAAGACATAACTTAAGAATTACATTATACTCTATCAAGTGCATAACATATTCATTCTTTCTTCAACTTACCCTGATATATACGCCCCCTCTTTTGGTTTTCACGCGACAAACCCCCTTACCCCCTACGCTCAGCAAATCCTGTTCTCCTTGTCAAACCCCGAAACCAAGGAAGGTTCGAGAACGTCCAAGCTAACAAGTTGAGATATCCATTAGCCATCCGCGTTATATATATATATATATATATATACATGCCATACCCCCCAAAAAATTTCCCAAATATAGCCCAGAAAATTCTACTAAATTTATTGGTAAATTTCTCAATGCTAAAAATTCCAACATTATTTGGTC